TTATAAAAGATGGAATCGACCAAATCGATATATAAAAAATGATCAAATTGAACATAGTGTAAGAAATGAAATGTCACAATATTTTTTTTATACATGCCAAAGTGATGGAAAAGAACGAATATCTTTTACATATCCCCCCAACCTTTCCACTTTTTTTGAAATGATTCAAAAAAAGATACCTTCATTTACAAGAGAAAAAAAAGCCTCTACCCAAGTTTCCACTTATTGGAGTTTGATCAATGAAGAAAAAAAGGAAAACTTAAAAAAAGAATTGTTAAATCGAATTGAAGCTTTAGATAAGGGATGGTCTGTTGAAAATATACTGGAAAAAACGACTCGATTTTGTCATAACGAAACTAAAAACGAATATTTACCTAAAATTTATGATCCATCTTTGCATGGGATCTCTCGGGGAAGAATCAAAAAATTACCTCCATTTCAAATCATAACCAAAACCTATATAAAAAATAATATAGGAGGATCTTGGATAAACAAGATTCATGGTATACTTCTGAAGATTAATTATAAAAAATTTGAACAAACAATAGAAAAATTTAATAGAAAATCTTTGTCAATAGAGAAAAAACTTTATTTTTTTTCAGAACCCCAAGAAGAAAAAATTCATTCAGAAGAAGAAATAAAAATTTTCAAATTTTTATTTAATGTCGTTAGAACTGATAGCAACGATCAAACTCTAAATAGAAAAAATTTTATTGATTTCATGGAAATCCATAAAAAAGTTCCTCGATGGTCATACAAATTAATAGGTGAATTGGAAGAATTGGAAGGTGAAAATGAAGATAATATACCAATGGAGCCTGGAATTCGTTCAAGAAAAGGAAAACCTGTTGTGATTTTTACTGATAATCAAAATTCTGATCAACAAGATGAAATGGCTTTGATCCGTTATTCACAACAATCTGATTTTCGTCGAGAGATAATTAAAGGATCCATGCGTTCCCAAAGGCGTAAAACTGTTATTTGGGAATTTTTTCAAGCAAAAGTACATTCCCCCCTTTTTTTTGATAGAATAGATAAATTTTTTTTGTTTTCGTTTGATATATGGGGGCTAAAAAAAAAAATTCTTAGAAATTTTATGTTGAAAAAAAAAAAAAAAAAAAAAATTGATAAAAAAGAAGAAGAGCAATCAAAAATAGAAGAAACAAGACGGATGGAAATTGCAGAAACTTGGGATAGCTTCCTCTTTGCTCAAATAATAAGAGGTTTTCTCTTAGTAACTCAATCTATTCTTAGAAAATATATTATATTACCTTTATTGATAATAATGAAAAATAGCGTCCGTATGTTATTATTTCAAATTCCCGAGTGGTCTGAGGATTTAAAGGATTGGAAACGTGAAATGCATATTAAATGCACTTATAATGGGGTTCAACTATCCGAAACAGAATTTCCAAGAAACTGGTTAACGGATGGTATTCAGATAAAAATCCTATTTCCTTTTTATCTTAAACCTTGGCATAAATCTAAATTTCAATCATCTCAGAAGGCTCGACTAAAAAAAACAAAAGCCAAAGGAGAAAAAAATGATTTTTGTTTTTTAACAGTTTGGGGAATGGGAACCGAACTACCCTTTGGTTCTGCCCAAAAAAAGCCTTCTTTTTTTCAACCTATTTCTAAAGAATTAAAAAAAAGAATCAAAAAATTAAAAACAAAGCCTTTTCTGGTTTTAGGGATTTTCAAAGAAAGAGCAGCAATTTGCCTAAAAGTCGCAAAAGCAATTAAAAACTGGATTCTCAAAAACTTTCTTTTTATAAAAGTAAAAATAAAAAACCTTTCAAAACGAAATAAAATTCCAGTATTTGGCCCGAGAGAAATATTTGAATTAAATGAAACGAAAAAAGATTCAATAATGAGTAATCAGATTATTTATGAACTATCTGTTCAAAATAAATCCATGGAGTGGAGAAATTCTTCACTCAGCGAAAACAAAATAAAAAATTTGATTGATAGAATAAAGACAATCAGAAATCAAATAGAAGAAATTTCAAAAGAAAAAGAAAACCTAACTAATAGTTGTAACAAACTGCGTTATGATTCTAAAATAATGGAGTCATCAAAAAAAAATTGGCAGACATTCAAAAGAAAAAATACCCGATTCATTCGTAAATCCATTTTTTTTATAAAATTTTGCAGCGAACAACTGTCTATAGCAATTTTTCTAGGTATCAGTAATATTCCAAGAATTACTACACAACTTTTTTTTGAATCAACAAAAACAATTCTTGATAAATATATTTACAAGAATGAAGAAAAAGTAGAAAAAATTAATAAAAAAAAAAATACAATTTATTTTATTTCGACTATCCAAAATTTCATATCCAATAAAAACAAAATTAGTTCTGACCTATGCTCTTTATCACAAGCATATGTATTTTACAAATTATCACAAATTCAAGTTAGTAACTTTTCTAAATTAAAGGCTGTTCTTGAATATAACATATGCATAACCTCCCTTTTTGTTAAGAATCAAATAAAGGATTTTTTTCAAGAACAAGGAATCTTTCATTATGAATTGCAAGATAAAACCTTTTTTAATTCCGAAGTAAATCCATGGAAAAACTGGTTACGAAGTCATTATCAATACAATTTACCTCAGGTTGCATGGGCTAGATTAGTAACCCAAAAATGGAAAACAAAAATAAATCAAGACTCTCTAGTTCTAAATCCAAGTTTAACCAAAGAAGATTCATATGAAAAAAAGAAATTTGATAATGCCAAAAAAGAAAATTTTTTTGAGGCCAACTTATTATTAAAACCAAAACAGAATTTAAAAAAAGATTCGATATATAATCTTTTTTGCTACAAATCTATTAATTCTACAGAAAAAAAATTTGACATGTCTATAGGCATTGCTCTAGATAATTGTTTAGTCTCTTGTTTTCTAGAAAAATATAATATTCGGGGTACAGGGAAAATTCGGCATAGAAAATATTTGGATTGGAGAATTCTCAACTTTTGGTTTACAAAAAAAGGCAATATTGAGCCTTGGGTTGATACCAAGAGTAAAAAAAAATGTATTAATACTACAGTTCAGAATTATCAAAGAATTGAGAAAATCACTAAAACAGGTCTTGCCAACAAAAAAAGAAAATTTTTTGATTGGATGGGAATGAATGAAGAAATACTAAGTCCTTGTATAACAAATTTTGAATTTTTTTTCTTTCCAGAATTTTTATTATTTTCTAGTACATATAAAACGAAACCGTGGGTCATACCAATCAAATTACTTCTTTTTAATTTTAATGAAAACATAAATATTAATAAAAAGATCACTCGAAATAAAACAAGTTTTATACCATCAAATGAAAAAGAATCCCTTCTATTTTATAATCTAAATAACGAAGAAAAAGAATTGGCCGGTGAAGTAGAGCTTGAATCAGATAACGAAAAACAAATAAATCCTGAATTAGCTCTATTAAACCAAGAAAAAACTATTGAAGAAATTTATGCAGAATCGACGATAAAAAACCGTAAAAATAAAAAACAATACAAAAGCAATACAGAAGTGCAACTTGATTTATTTCTCACAAGATATTCGCGTTTTCAATTGCGATGGAATTGTTTTTTTAATAAAAAAATTCTCAATAATGTAAAAGTATACTGTCTCTTGGTTAGACTAAAAAATCCAAACGAAATCGCAATATCTTCTATTGAAAGAGGAGAGATGAGCCTAGACATTCTAATGATTGAGAATAATTTCACTTTGGCAAAATTGATGAAAAAAGGAATATTGATTATTGAACCTGTCCGTTTATCTGTACAAAACGATGGACAACTTATTATATATAGAACCATAGGTATTTCATTGGTTCAGAAAAATAAACACAAAATAAGTAAAAGATACAAAAAAAAAATTGAAAAATCCATTACAAAATATCAAAACAAGGCTGTAAATAGAAAAAAAAATAATTATGATTTTTTTGTCCCTGAAAATATTCTATCCCCTAAACGACGTAGAGAATTTCGAATTCTAATTTGTTTCAACTTAAAAAAAAAAAATGCGAGCGATAGAAATTCAAGATTTGATAAGAATACTCAAAACTTGACCACAGTTTTGCATAAAAAGGAAGATCTTGATAAGGATAAAAATAACCTAATTAAATTCAAATCCTTTCTTTGGCCCAATTTTAGATTAGAAGATTTAGCTTGTATGAATCGCTATTGGTTTAATACTACTAACGGAAATCATTTCAGTATGATAAGAATACACATGTATACGCGATTTCCAATTCATTAATGATAGATCCTTTTTACTATATATAATATATAAGTTACGTTATATGAAAGAAACCAACTGTATGCACAAATATGAGGGTTTGTTTTAAATTCAATCAGATTCATTTAATCAATGACATAGATACCAATCAGAGTAGATCCAGAAATCAATTTACAGAATCCTCAGTTGATAATTAAATTCATATCCTTGTACAAAAAAACTACCATTATTATTACTGATCAGTAAAATTCATATCTTTCAATTCATATTAAAAGGGGAAGGATTTCTTTTTATGATAAAAAATGCATTCATTTCATTTCAAGAACAAAAAGAAGAAAGTAGGGGATCTGTTGAATTTCAAGTATTTAATTTCACTAATAAGATACGAAGACTTACTTCACATTTAGAATTGCACAGAAAAGATTATTTATCTCAGAGGGGTCTACGAAAAATTCTGGGAAAACGTCAACGGCTGCTGGCTTATTTGTCAAAAAAAAATAGAGTACGTTATAAAGAATTAATTAATCAGTTGAATATTCGGGAATTAAAAACTCGTTAAATTTAAAAATTGTGAATTAGTTAATTTTTTAGATCTTGAATTTTTATTTTTCAGCAATCTAATTCATGCCAGAACGAATCAAGGAAAAACTTATGAAGAGACCAGTTACAGGAAAAGATCTTATGATAGTCAATATGGGACCTCACCACCCATCCATGCATGGTGTTCTTCGCTTAATTGTTACTCTAGATGGTGAGGATGTTGTTGACTGTGAACCCATATTGGGTTATTTACACAGAGGAATGGAAAAAATTGCAGAAAACCGAGCAATTATACAATATTTACCTTATGTAACGCGATGGGATTATTTAGCTACTATGTTTACAGAAGCAATAACAGTAAATGGACCAGAACAATTGGGAAATATTCAAGTTCCTAAAAGGGCCAGCTATATCAGAGTAATTATGCTGGAATTGAGTCGTATAGCTTCTCATCTGTTATGGCTCGGCCCTTTTATGGCAGATATTGGTGCACAGACTCCTTTTTTCTATATTTTTAGAGAACGAGAATTTGTATATGATCTATTCGAAGCTGCCACCGGTATGAGAATGATGCATAATTTTTTTCGTATTGGAGGAATAGCGGCTGATTTACCTTATGGTTGGATAGATAAATGCTTGGATTTTTGTGATTATTTTTTAACAGAAGTTGTTGAATATCAAAAACTTATTACACGAAATCCTATTTTTTTAGAACGGGTTGAAGGAGTTGGGATTATTGGTGGGGAAGAAGCAATAAATTGGGGTTTATCCGGACCAATGCTACGCGCATCCGGAATACCATGGGATCTTCGTAAAGTTGATCGTTATGAGTCTTACGATGAATTTGAATGGGAAATTCAGTGGCAAAAACAAGGGGATTCATTAGCTCGTTATTTAGTACGACTTAGCGAAATGACAGAATCCATAAAAATTATTCAACAGGCTCTGGAAGGACTTCCGGGGGGTCCCTATGAGAATTTAGAAAGCCGAAGCTTTGATAGAAAAAGGAATCCAGAATGGAATGATTTTGACTATCGATTCATTAGTAAAAAACCTTCTCCTACTTTTGAATTATCGAAACAAGAACTTTATGTAAGAGTGGAAGCTCCAAAAGGGGAATTGGGAATTTTTCTCATAGGAGATCAAAGTGGTTTTCCTTGGAGATGGAAAATCCGACCACCGGGTTTTATTAATTTGCAAATTCTTCCTGAACTAGTTAAAAGAATGAAATTGGCTGATATTATGACGATACTCGGTAGCATAGATATAATTATGGGAGAAGTTGATCGTTAAAATGATAATTTATGCAACAGCAGTCCAAACTATCAATTCTTTTGTTAGATTGGAATCTTTAAAAGAGGTCTATGGACTCATATGGATATTTGTCCCTATATTTTTTCTTGTATTGGGAATCATAACAGGTGTACTGGTAATTGTGTGGTTAGAAAGAGAAATATCTGCCGGGATACAACAACGTATTGGACCTGAATACGCTGGCCCGTTGGGAATTCTTCAAGCTCTAGCCGACGGGACAAAACTACTTTTCAAAGAAAATCTTCGTCCATCTAGAGGAAATACTCCTTTATTTAGTATTGGACCATCTATAGCAGTTATCTCAATTTTACTAAGTTATTCAGTAATTCCTTTTAGCAATCACCTTGTTTTAGCAGATCTCAATATCGGTATTTTTTTATGGATTGCCATCTCAAGTATTGCTCCTATTGGACTTCTTATGTCAGGATATGGATCAAATAATAAATATTCTTTTTTAGGTGGTCTGCGGGCTGCTGCCCAATCTATTAGTTATGAAATACCATTAACTCTATGTGTTTTATCAATATCTCTACGTGCGATTCGTTGAAACATAAACGTTTATTTTGACTATTCCTTTTCTTCTAGACGAATAAGTTAAAAAATAAGTTAAAAAACGGAATATATATTTATCTTTGGAGTTAATCTTAATAAAAGGAATTTGATAGTTATATATGAGTGAAAAAAACTGCTCAGAAATTAGCAGTCAAAAGAAAAATTGAGTCTCATTTCCTATGTACAAAGGTTAAATAGAAATAAACATAAGTGTAAGAATCACTTTACCCCAAGGTTGGGTGATTAGTCATCCTGGCTTGAAGCGGGTTAAATAACCGTATGTATGACGTTTTCACTATCAGTTATATAGATTAACATACATGTATTACATACAAAGTGAGCGGCAATTAGGTAAAAGTGAGTGGATGGTTAGAAACACCAAAATACACAAAGAATTTGTAATAGAGATTAACCAAATTGAAAAGGATATTTATGCATAACATAAGATAACAAAAAAAAGAAGGTTAATTGGGGCTTGAAATTAGTAGAAATGATCAGACAGTACTCCCCAAGATTCCGATTCAGAGTATGCTCCTATCCACCGATAAATGGAATGACTATCAGAAACGAAATAATCCTTTATTTTTTATAATTTTTTTCTAAAAAAGAAAGAAGAATAGGAACAAAACAAGGATATTTTTTTTTTCATATATTTAGAAAATAAAATCGAATTTCTGTCATGAATAATAAACTAATAGGATGTCTAATTCTTTTTCGTAATCGAAAATCACGATGAGCTTAAATACCTATTTTTACAAAGAGTATTTTATTAAAGGATTTAGTTATTACTCAACAAATACAAATTAAAATTTGTAAAGGATGAGATGAATTCCGAAGCGCTTTTTTTTTATTCTTAGAATTTGAGCAGACAGAATTCCATTGGTATAATTCGGGACCTCAGATATATTTCTATTTAATCTATTTTAGAACACATCATATCCATCTAAATAATACTAATCTGGTCCTTAGATTTATTTATGGCCCCCGAGGAGCCGTATGAGGCGACGACCTCATGTACGGTTTTGTAATAGCGGTGAAAATAGTAATGTTATCACCGACTAGGATTATCTAACAGTTTAAGTACAGTTGATATAATTGAGGCACAATCAAAATATGGTTTTTGGGGATGGAACTTGTGGCGTCAACCTATAGGTTTTATCATTTTTCTAATTTCTTCCCTAGCAGAATGCGAGAGGTTACCGTTTGATTTACCAGAAGCGGAAGAAGAATTAATAGCAGGTTATCAAACTGAATATTCAGGTATCAAATTTGGTTTATTTTACGTTGCTTCTTATCTAAATCTATTAATTTCCTCATTATTTGTAACAGTTCTATACTTAGGCGGTTGGAATATTTCTATTCCGTATATATCTATTCTGGAGCTATTTCAAAGGGATCAAATTTTTGGAACAACAATTGGTATCTTTATTACATTAGCTAAAACTTATTTGTTCTTGGTCATTTCTATCGCAACAAGATGGACTTTACCTAGGCTAAGAATGGATCAACTATTAAATCTTGGATGGAAATTTCTTTTACCTATTTCCCTTGGTAATCTATTATTAACAACTTCTTTCCAACTCTTTTCACTCTAAATTTAAAATGAATCCAACATATTCATTATTTGTTTTAAACAAGAGAAAGAAACAAAGAGAAAATTATTCATAGATAATTACAACATGCTTCCTATGATAACCGGGTTCATGAATTATGGTCAACAAACCCTACGAGCTGCAAGATATATTGGTCAAGGTTTCATGATTACCTTATCCCACACAAATCGTTTACCTGTAACTATTCAATATCCCTACGAAAAATTAATAACATCCGAACGTTTCCGCGGTCGAATCCATTTTGAATTTGATAAATGCATTGCTTGTGAAGTATGTGTTCGAGTATGTCCTATAGATCTGCCTGTTGTTGATTGGAAATTGGAAACTAATATTCGAAAAAAACGATTGCTTAATTACAGTATTGATTTTGGAATTTGTATTTTTTGTGGTAATTGTGTTGAGTATTGTCCAACAAATTGTTTGTCAATGACTGAAGAATATGAATTTTCAACTTATGATCGTCACGAATTGAATTATAATCAAATAGCTTTGGGTCGTTTACCAATGTCAGTAATTGACGATTACACTATTCGAACAATTTTGAATTCACCTCAAACAAAAAATGGGTAAACCCATTAATTTGATTAAAAAAATTCAAAATTTTTGAATTATATAAAGAATTTAATTAAAAACTTGTATTTATATAATAATATTAAATATTAAGGCTCATTCTTTTAATATATTCGTAATTCCTTTCTTGAAATAGATAGGTTGAAAATACACTTTAGAATAAAAAACGAGAAACTGTCTAATAATTGTATCTACATAAATTCATATCCATTAGATTCTAATTTCACTCTATTAGAAACATATTAAAAACAAATTTCCCGGTTAAATTAATAAGGTCATGAAAAGGGTTTCGATTTTTTCTTATTTTAATAATATAATGGATTTGCCTGGACCAATACATGATTTTCTTTTAGTTTTTCTGGGATCCGGTCTTCTAGTAGGAGGTCTGGGAGTGGTATTACTTCCCAATCCAATATTTGCAGCCTTTTCCTTAGGATTTGTTCTTTTTTGTATATCTTTATTGTATATTCTATCAAATTCCCATTTTGTAGCTGCTGCACAACTCCTTATTTACGTAGGGGCCATAAATGTTTTAATCATATTTGCTGTGATGTTCATGAATGATTCAGAATATTCCACAGATTTCAATCTGTGGACCGTTGGGAATGGGATTACTTCGTTGGTTTGTACAACTATTCTTTTTTCATTACTTTCTACTATTCTCGATACGTCATGGTACGGGGTTATTTGGACTACACGATTAAACCAGATTCTAGAGCAAGATTTAATAAGTAATAGTCAACAAATAGGAATTCATTTATCAACAGATTTTTTTCTTCCATTTGAACTCATTTCAATAATTCTTTTAGTTGCTTTGATAGGTGCAATTTCTGTGGCTCGTCAATAAAAACCATTCGAATTTGTAAAGACAAAAGAAAACTTTGCGTATGTTATGATTTTTCCGTTCATTCAATTAAATTTGATTGAATACTATTTCATATTTTAAATATCAATTTTTATATTTGATATATATTTGAATTTTTTTTTACCTAATCCAGTTTTTATTCGTATTTTTTTGTTATATTCTAGGTGATTGAATCCGGTGAATTATTTTTCATATTGAAATGAATCAAAATTGATAAGGAGTTGCTGAATGATACTCGAACATATACTTGTTTTGAGTGCCTATTTATTTTTGATTGGTCTTTATGGATTGATCACTAGTCGAAATATGGTTAGGGCTCTTATGTGTCTTGAACTTATACTCAATGCAGTTAATATGAATTTCGTAACATTTTCTGATTTTTTTGATAATTCCCAACTAAAAGGGGATATTTTCTGCATTTTTGTTATAGCAATTGCAGCTGCTGAAGCAGCTATTGGATTAGCTATAGTCTCGTCAATTTATCGTAACAGAAAATCGACTCGCATCAACCAATCGACCTTATTAAATAAGTAGCATAAATAACAAAATTATAGATTCCAATTTGGATATATAATAGGTTATGACCCACTAGTTTATATTTGTGAAAATCTAAGAAATCCAAGTATTTTAGCCCCATTTTTTTATCAATTGAGCCAGAATTCATTACAAAAATTCTATTAAAGGAAATTATTGCTTCATCTAGTATTTTCATATATCATTCAGTTAGAAGTTTACTAGATTGAAAATTTATGACATTCAAAAAACTATCGATCCTATGTCACATTCAGTAAAAATTTATGATACCTGTATAGGATGTACTCAATGTGTTCGAGCATGCCCTACAGACGTATTAGAAATGATACCGTGGGATGGATGTAAAGCTAAGCAAATAGCTTCCGCCCCAAGAACCGAGGACTGCGTTGGTTGTAAGAGATGTGAATCCGCCTGTCCAACGGATTTTTTGAGCGTTCGAGTTTATTTATGGCATGAAACAACTCGAAGTATGGGTCTAGCTTATTGATACGTTACCGAAAACCTCATTTGAATAAATTTGGAATACATTTTATTTTTTTTATTGACAAGTACTCGTACTCAAAAAAGTTAAATTATATTTTTTTATTTATATATATTTTTTTTGAGTACGCGTTCTTTGGACCTGGTGTATCTTGTCTTTACCACGAATGATTTTCCTTGGTTAACAATAATTGTTATTTTTCCAATATCTGCTGGTTCGTTAATGTTATTTCTCCCGCATAGGGGAAATAAAGTCAATAAATGGTATACTATATGCATTTGTATCTTAGAACTTCTTCTAACGACCTACGCTTTTTGTTATAATTTTAAAATGGATGATCCATTAATTCAACTGTCCGAAGGTTATAAATGGATCAATTTTTTTAATTTTTACTGGAGAATGGGAGTAGATGGACTTTCTATAGGAACTATTTTACTGACGGGATTTATTACTACTTTAGCGACTTTAGCGGCTTTTCCAGTTACTCGGGATTCCCGATTATTCCATTTCCTGATGTTAGCAATGTACAGCGGTCAAATAGGATCATTTTCTTCTCGGGATCTTCTACTTTTTTTCATCATGTGGGAATTAGAATTAATTCCCGTTTATCTACTTTTAGCCATGTGGGGTGGAAAGAAACGTCTGTATTCAGCTACAAAATTTATTTTATACACAGCAGGAAGTTCTATTTTTTTATTAATAGGAGTTTTAGGTATAAGTTTATATGGTTCGAACGAACCAACATTAAATTTAGAACTCTTAGCTAATCAATCCTATCCTGTCACACTCGAAATACTTTTTTATATTGGATTTCTTATTGCTTTTGCTGTCAAATTGCCGATTATACCTTTACATACTTGGTTACCTGACACCCACGGTGAGGCACATTACAGTACCTGTATGCTTCTTGCCGGAATCTTATTAAAAATGGGAGCCTATGGGTTGGTTCGAATCAATATGGAATTATTACCTCACGCCCATTCTATGTTTTCTCCTTGGTTGCTGGTAGTCGGTACAATCCAAATAATTTATGCAGCTTCAACATCTCCCGGTCAACGTAATTTAAAAAAGAGAATAGCCTATTCTTCTGTATCTCATATGGGTTTTATAATAATAGGTATTAGTTCTATAACGGATCCTGGACTTAATGGAGCTATTTTACAAATAATCTCTCATGGATTTATTGGCGCTGCACTTTTTTTCTTGGCAGGAACGAGTTATGATAGAATTCGGCTTGTTTATCTTGATGAAATGGGTGGAATGGCTATCTCCATTCCAAAAATATTTACAATGTTCACTATTTTATCGATGGCTTCTCTTGCATTACCGGGCATGAGTGGTTTTGTTGCAGAATTCATCGTTTTTTTTGGAATAATTACCAGCCAAAAATATTTCTTAATTTCCAAAATTTTAATTATTTTTGTAATGGCAATTGGAATGATATTAACCCCTATATATTTATTATCTATGTCACGCCAAATGTTCTATGGATACAAGTTAATTAATGTCAAAAAATTTTCTTTTTTTGATTCCGGACCCCGAGAGTTATTTCTTTCAATCTCTATTCTTCTACCCATAATTGGTATTGGGGTTTATCCGGATTTTGTGCTCTCATTAGCAAGTGACAAGGTCGAATCCATTTTATCTAATTATTTTTATGGATAGTTTTCAGGAAATAAAAAAAAGCATTAAATTAAATTGTAATCAGAAGTCTTTGGTCTTTGTATTGTGAGAACCTTTTGAATCATTGTACTACTTGATTCAAAAGGTTCTTGATTATTTACTAAATTAGTTATATGAAGTTAGATATAGATGCTATTCTTTTTTATTTGGATTTGGATTCCTTTTTTTTGTTACTATTTTCTTTAATTCGATGTAAATGAACCATAACTATGTAAACCTATTCCTAAAAGATTGACGCCAAAATAGCATATCCAAATTAAAAGAAAACCTATCGAAGCCACAATGGCAGAATTTATACCCCTAACATTCCTATTTGTTTTAATATGTAAATAAATTGCAAATATGGTCCAAGTAATAAATGCCCAAGTTTCTTTTGGATCCCAGTTCCAATATGAACCCCATGTCTCATTAGCCCATACAGCTCCTGAAAGAATGCCGACGGTTAAAAAGATAAATCCAAGACTAATAATACGAAAACTCCAAAAATCTAACTGTTCAATCAATTGATATCTATAATAATTTCTAGAAAAACTAAAATTACTGTTTTGTTGTAGTAAAATAGAATTTCTTTCATTTATGTAGTAAAGTACATCAAAAGAAAATAATTCATTTAGTAAATTTTTTTTTTTGATATTCTTTTTCCAAAAAGAAGGTCTTACTTTTCGAAATGTAATCACTAGAAGAGCTATTGATAATAATGATCCGCATAACAGAGCGCCGTAGCCTAATATCATCATACTTACGTGCATCATTAACCACTGGGACTGGAGAGCTGGTACTAATATTGCAGACTGAGGCATTTTGTTTAAAAGACCTGAAGTAGCAAAACCCTGAATAAAAATAGCACTTGGCGCAGTTATTGCGTTTAAGTGATTTTTCTGTTTTTTATTAAAATAGGAAACCATATGAATAATTGAAAAAGCCCACGAAAGAAAAATTAATGATTCATATAAATTACTTAATGGAAAATGTCCTGAATAAATCCAACGAGTGAATAATAATCCTGTTATACCAAAAAATGTAATTACGATTCCTTTATCTGATGAATCAAAAAATCCTATAATTTCATCTAAATTAACTACTAAAGTTAAAAAATAAATTGTCAGTACAATAGAAACGACCGAAAAAGATATATGAGTTAATATATGCTCTAAAATTGAAAAAATCATAAAAAATTTGTTAAAAATTCATAAATTAATACTAGGTTTTACCCGATTTTAGAAAAAAAAAAGTCGGGTATTTTTTTCTTATAAACCCTTTTTTCTTATAAGACTTATAATATCTCTTTTATAAGATCTTATGCCGCTACTCGGACTCGAACCGAGATGCTATCGCACTGCTTCCTAAGAGCAGCGTGTCTACCAATTTCACCATAGCGGCAACTTGTTCAAAACAATACTAACAAGTTTTTATTCAATATTCAATCGTGGAGATCAAAAATTAAATAAAGAAGTCAATTGACTGGAATTCACAATTGATTTAATGAATAAAAACTTGTTTCAATTTCAATAGGTATTGGGGGTTTTAATTCAATTAAGATCTTTTTTTTTATCTGAGTTATTTGAAATTTTTTAAATTTACTTTTTGCCCTTGATATTTTTTTTTTCACTTAAAATTAATTTGAAGAACCCATTAATTTGGCTTAAAGATCCTTTATTTCCTCATTAAGAGGAAATAAAAGATCTTTATTTATTAGTGCATCACGGTAGTGTAGTGATGGGGAAAAAAAGAATCCCGTTTTTAGAACTAAAAAAATGTGAACCTTTCTTTTTTATCTATATATTGATATTGTCTTTTTTTTTTTCTTTTGGTTCCTATTTTGTTATATGTATTCTAACATTTTTTTAAGTTAGGCTAATTCTAATTATTATAGTGTTTTTTTTTATTTATTTTGTTGTACAAAAAAACTTTTGGAATTACCTGTAGAAAGTGATTTCCCTAATGAAAAAGCTTTCAAGGATGTCCAATATCCCTTCCTTTTCCAAATTTTTTTACGAATACGCTTTTTCGAGATAGAAGTACGTTTTTTTGGAACTGCCATTCAAAAATGAAAAAAAAAAGTTTTTCAGTGGTATAATTGGATGTCAAAGACATTTATTATTCTTTCTTACTCCATATCGAGTTTTTTTTCTTTCAAATTTTATTATATATTATTTTCAAAACAAAAAAGATATTCAAAAGTTTAAAACCCGACGGTTTTTTACCTTTTTTTATTTGGTTAGTAAATTTTTTTTATTTAACGTTTGAAATCCGTACGAGAGTGCTTATTTAATTAATCTATACTTTTAGATTATATTATCAAAAAAAATTATGAGATTTCTTCAGATCATATGTAAAAAAAATATCGATTATAATAATCTTTCTTGCAAATAAAAAAAGCTCACTTAGTGTACTGGACGATAATCACTAAATTCCAGAATTCAAATTCATTCCTTAATTATTCTAAATAATCAAACTCAAATAACTTTGTTTTAAGTAAAGTTTTTTTTATATTTTTTATATAATAAATATTAAGTAGTTTTTTTTCGTGTAAATCTTTGTTCTATTCTTAATATATGTATATAAATTATTGTAATACGGAATTCTAATTAACTTTTTCTGTATCTGTATAAAATCACAATTTTATTTAGTAGTAATAAAAAAAAAAAGACAAATAATTTTTTTTGACAGTAACTTAGCAATATTATTGAATCACTTCTAATTTTTTGATTTGAATATATATTTCTTTTCAAAGATTTCTGAAGAATTATACTAATTAGAAAAAATGTCTATTTAGGTTTGAATGAAATCGCGTCCTTTTTTATTGTACCCTTTGAAAAAAAAATATATATATACAAACCAGTGAATAAGAAATAATAAATTTAAGAATAAAATAAAAAGGATTTTTTATTTTATGGAACATACATATCAATATTCATGGATTCTCCCTTTCATTCCACTTCCAGTACCTATTTTACTAGGAGTTGGACTTCTCCTTTTTCCGACAGCAACAAAAAACCTTCGACGTATGTGGACTTTTCTGAGTATTTTTTTGTTAAGTATAGTTTTGATCTTTTCACTCTATCTATCTATTCAACAAATTTTTGTAAGTTGCATTCATCAAAATGTATGGTCTTGGACCATAAATAATGAATTTTCTTTTGAGTTCGGTTACTTTATTGATCCACTTACTTCTATTATGTTAATATTAATTTCAACTGTTGGTATTTTGGTTCTTATTTATAGTGACAATTATATGTCGCATGATCAAGGATATCTGAGGTTTTTTGCTTATATGGGTTTTTTTAATACTTCAATGTTAGGATTAGTTACTAGTTCTAATTTGATCCAAGTTTATTTTTTTTGGGAATTAGTTGGAATGTGTTCTTATTTATTAATAGGTTTTTGGTTCACACGACCTATTGCAGCGAATGCTTGTCAAAAAGCTTTTGTAACTAATCGTGTAGGGGATTTTGGTTTATTATTAGGAATTTTGGGTCTTTATTGGATAACAGGAAGTTTCGAATTTCAGGATTTGTTCGAAATATTTAATAATTTAATTTTAAATAATAGAGTAAATCTCTTATTCCTTACTTTGTGTGCATTTCTATTATTTGTGGGTCCTATTGCTAAATCCGCACAATTTCCTCTTCATGTATGGTTACCTGATGCCATGGAGGGACCTACTCCTATTTCAGCTCTTATACATGCTGCGACTATGGTAGCGGCGGGAATTTTTCTTGTAGCTCGTCTTCTTCCTCTTTTTATAGTTATCCCCCCTATAATGTATATAATATCTTTGATAGGTATAATAACAGTACTCTTAGGAGCCACTTTAGCTCTTGCTCAAAAAGACATTAAGCGAGGTTTAGCCTATTCTACAATGTCTCAACTGGGTTATATGATGTTAGCTCTAGGTATGGGGTCTTATCGATCCGCTTTATTTCATTTGATTACTCATGCTTATTCGAAAGCTTTGTTGTTTTTAGGATCTGGATCCATTATTCATTCAATGGAAGCTATAGTTGGCTATTCTCCCGATAAAAGTCAGAATATGATTCTTATGGGTGGTTTGACAAAACATGTGCCGATTACAAAAACGGCCTTTTTGATAGGAACACTTTCTCTTTGTGGTATTCCCCCCCTTGCTTGTTTTTGGTCTAAAGATGAAATTCTTAATGATAGTTTGTTGTTTTCGCCAATTTTTGCAATAATAGCTTGTTCAACAGCGGGATTAACCGCATTTTATATGTTTCGGATTTATTTACTTACTTTTGAAGGACATTTAAACACTTATTTTATAAATTACAGTGGAAAAAAAAGTGGCTCCTTCTATTCAATCTCTTTATGGGGTAAAGAAGAAGAAAAAAAACTTAATAGAAATTTTGGGTTAGTACCATTATTAACAATGAATAATACGAAAAGAGCTTCTTTTTTTTGCAAGAAAACATATAAAATTAGTAATAATGTAAGAAATCAAACTTTTATTACTGTTGAAAATTTTGGACTTAATACCAGAACTTTCTATTATCCCCATGAATCAGACAATACTATTCTATTTCCTATGCTTGTATTGCTTTTATTTACTTTGTTTATTGGAGCCATAGGAATTCCTTTCAATCAAGAAGGAATAGACTTTGATATATTATCAAAATTATTCACGCCATCGATAAATCTTTTGCATCAAAATTCAGAAAATTTTGTGGATTGGTATGAATTTTTCAGAAATGCCACTTTTTCCGTCAGTATAGCCTTTTTTGGAATATTTATAGCATACTGTTTATATAAGCCTTTTTATTCATCTTTATTAAATTTAACCTTACTTAATTTATTTCAAAAATGGAATTCGAAACGAATTCATTGGGAAAAACTAATAAATTTTGTATATAATTGGTCATATAATCGTGGTTACATAGATGCTTTTTTTAAAACATCTTTAATTGAAAGTATAAGAAGATTAGCAAAACAAACGAATTTTTTTGATAAACGAATCATTGATGGAATTACAAATGGAGTAGGTATTACAAGTTTCTTTGTAGGAGAAGTAACAAAATATATAGGTGGAAGTAGGATCTCTTCTTATCTATTCTTATATTTATCCTATGTATTGATTTTTTTAATAATCCTCTTTT